TATATACCAGAAGAGATGTACGCCTCAATCCAATGAGGCTACTATGAAATATTCACTTATGGGTGAGGCAAGTTCTTCCATTCTGCTGGTCTGGTCTATGCTCTTTCTTGGCTATATGGTTTATCCGGGGGAGAGATTGAGCTTCAAGAAATAGTAAATGGTCTCATAGATACACAAATGTATGACTCTCCAGGATTATGAATTGCGCTTATATCCATAACTGTAGGAATTGGGTCCGAGCTTTCCCCAGTTCCTTTTCATCAATGGACCCCTGACGTATATGAAGGAGTATGATTCGTTCTACAAATTACAAATTATTACCTATATAATAAAATATAGTGAGATATCTCTCTTTCTTTTTTTTAGATGTTTCTATCTCTCAAAACTCTATGGACATGCGGAAAAGAGAAAGAAAAGGACTGTTACCCCTACCTCCCACTCGGACCAAGACATCAATCGCTTTTACCGAAATAACAATTAAGGTAAAGCAAGGTCAGAAACAACTAAAAAAACTAATATATTTTAATGAACAAAGATATTTTGTAAGAAGGATTGGTAATATTTTCTATCGATTTAATAAATTTGGTCTTATACATACGCGAGGAAGGTAATAAAAAAGGAATCAGATTATTTTTTACGACCGATCGATATCAATACTCCAATACGCTATCTCTTACATATATTCTATATTCATCATGATATGAATAATATATATATATATACTATTCATGTAATAGGATTCACTTTTTTGATGCCTTGATGGTGAAATGGTAGACACGCGAGACTCAAAATCTCGTGCTTAAGAGCGTGGAGGTTCGAGTCCTCTTCAAGGCATAATATTTTTCATGTTTATTGAATGAGCGATTCAATGGCAAATATCGTATGATATTCTCTCAATAGACTGGGATGGGATAGATTTCCCTCGTATCAACAGATACGAGGTATTCCGACAATTAACTACAAGTTTAAGCTGCTGGAATAGGACAGTGGATCACAGACAGGATCTTGGCGATCTTCTCTATCTAATGAGGAGTCCATTCCGAAATGGTCCGCTCTTGTATTATGAGGTATATTTCATTAAGGACAAAGATTGAGAAGAATCTTTTAAGATCTTGCAAAATACATAGATTGACCATATACTCCTTGCAAAATTTTGCAAGATCCGGTAGTTGCGACCGAACCTCAACAACTATATCCGGATCCTGTGACTCTATGATGAACCTTTCCTCTCCTCTTAATAGTGTGGGAAGAGGGAATACTAGAACCGAAATCGAGGAGATAAGAAGTAAGCATAGTTTAGTAGAGAATATCTCATTAGGTTAAAGAGAATGGGCTTGTCTTTACTATGCTTACCCTACATGGTCGAGATCTCGGAGTGAGGAACCTATCTTAAAATGAAAAAAAAAAAAAAAAAAATATCAAATCTTTTTTTCCTCCAACATACTTACTATTCTTGGACAATACCAGGAAAAGATTAATTAAAGGATCTGAAATCGGAGCTAGAGCCTCTCATTGATTTCCTGCCCGGTCAATTTTTTGACTTAATTCCATATTTCATTGCTCTTTCATCGATGGTTAGAGATTGGCTGATGTGAAATCTTAATCCTGTTATGAATTGAGTGTTCAATTTCATTTGGAAAAAGCCATTTCTTCTCCAACAATGTCTTTGTCATTTGATCCAATAACATTCTGTTAGATAGGAACAGATTTGATAAATATTGATAACTCTCGGATAGAGTATTATAAACAAAAGATTCATTAGATAATAAACTATTGGTTCCGAGGCATCTTTTGTGATGAATTAACGATTCGAAGCGGTCAACCTTTTTTATTGGATTTTCGATCAACCAACGTTGATATGTAAATGAAGGAGAATATGGCTGCATACGTTCCAATCGGATACCGATTGCTTGAATGCGTTTGAAATCCTCGATATGTTTCTTTTCTGCAAAAGACAATGGTTTCCACAAATTAATGATCGAAATCGAATTGGTCATGGATTTTGAATTATATCTATTAAAAGCACCTTGGAAACTTTTTTTAGAGAAAAAACCATATTTTGCTTTTCTTCTCCTTGAACCATAAGTAATATAGAGCCTTTTCAGCAGTTCTTCATTTGCGAAAATTTCTCGGCGTGAAAACACAAGGCGCTGCTCTTGAAATAGGAAGGGATCCCAAATATATCGTCTTCCTAGAAAGAACATAGGTTTATTAGAGTCTTTATATTGCATCGGATATTGTATAGAAAATTGAGATCCTCCCATCTGCCCTTTTTCAAACGATCCGAACAGGTACGAAGATCCCAATTCATTGGTTCTTTTTGTACGATCGAATCGATTACTGCGAAGAAAACTAAGACGCCAGATCCTAGGAGCCCAAACTATTTTATTTATTACCCTATCCATTTGTTTTGCGCCGAGAGTTTCTTCTAGAAACTTCAATTCATATTCTTTCAGAAATCGTGTCATATCTAGATGATTTCTCATTTTGGGCTGAGGAGCAAATGTGATTTGATCCTTATCGGACTTACCCCGACATATTCCTAACCATGGAAACTCGACCAGAAGACTTTCTAAAAGACTAGAAGCTAGATTGAAATCATGCTCAGCGAATATATCGAGAGAAATCCAATTCTCTCTATTTCGTTCCGATATATACCACGAATCTCGAGCCGCTGATCCGGCCAAGCAACCCAAAATATGGGGGAGTATGGTAAATTCCTTCATAGTTGTTTCGGCAATCGAAGGTTCTAAATACCATTCGGACAAATAAGAAAACCTTTTCTTCCATAATTCCTTTTTTGTAGATAGAGGATTCATGGAAGAATTTCTTCTAAGTGTATTTTGTATAACAGCCTTTCCTACCTTGTAGAGAAGTCTTTCGTCATTTTTACCGAATCCAACCTGATTATCTATAGATTCCAAACCAAAATTTTGCCTATAAAGAGCTAATCGAATTGTATTAATGTCTATAACTGATTTCTTTCGGGTAATACTAATTGATAAGGCTTCATTGGCAAGTGCTGCTAGATCTCGTGCATTAGAACCTATGGTTCTAGATCCAAATTCATCGGGACAGGACAACTGTTTTTCCGAGTAGAACCCTTTGCTACGTAAAAGAATGGGAAATTCCCTTTGTCGTTGTGGGATAACAAGCATTCGAATATTGATCGATCTATCTAATCGATTTGGAGCTATTAGAGCTGGATCCACTTTTTTGGGGATATGAGTCGAAGCAATAAAAAGAATATTTCTGATAGAATCTTTCTCATCATCTCTAGAGAGATGGTTCACTAATAAACCGAGGAAAAAGTCAGTTAAGTTTAAACCAAAGAAAGATTGATTTAGGTCATTGAAATGAAGTTGATGAATGTTTGGAATCCATATTATGCAAGGAGACATTCTTTTCGCCAATTCGAGGGTAAGATTGAATTGTTGCATTTTTTCTTTCACCTTATTTTCAAAATCAGTCATAATACTTCCAGTACCAGGGTAATTTAAATATTCACCATACAATAACTTGTTCAGAGATATTTTGATTAAAGGAACATAAGAGTCTGCTGCTAGACTTTTGGCCAAATAGGATCGGCCAGTTCCCATAGGACCTATAAGTAAAATCCCTTTGGAAAGTAATGATCCTGTGTCGAGTGAGAAAGGTTTTCCATTAAATGTGGGGTTGGTTGGACACAATATTTGTGAAGAGGTAATCTTCTGACAAAAGGCAAGGAATACCCATCTTTCTGCTAAACAAAATTGATCAAACTTATAATTCATTAGATCTTTTTGATAAGTGTAAGCCAAATATCGTAAGTGAATAAGTCCCGGCTGTTCAGTAATTTGATAACCAAATTCATTCTTGAAGAAATTATGACTGTAAGTCAAATTCGATTCAAATTGAGAAATGTTTTTTCTCGTCATTAGAAATTGAACTAGTAATTCTATCTCTTTTTCGGAGATATCCATGCTAGAACACAATCTGTTAAACTCTCTTATTATAGTTATAGGCGAATAAAGCTTTCTATTGTTAATCTTATTCTTCATAGAAGAATAGCTGGATGTATAAGAGAACAAGAGACTAGGTACAGAAGTATTCATTAGTTTTTGCAACTCGATCACGTATGACGGATCCTTTAAATACTTTATGAGTTCAAAGTCTATCTTTAAATTGATAAAGGCTAAGGAAATAACTTCAAAATATTGAAGAACGAAATACCCAAGGACGAAAAAAGGGATAAGAATCCCATATTCATACCCCCGAGCATTTAGTAATCTCAGATGTCCCCATATGAATAGTACTGATGACTTCTCTCGATCACTTGTTTCCTCTATGAAAAAATCCTCACAGGAAGACAAAAACTCATTCCAAGGATTCGTTACAAATAAAAACTTATTAAGAAGATTCGTTCTGAATCTAAAACTCAATTGAAATAGATTCGTTATTAATTTCCGTTGTATAGGTTCCCATAATGGATGATAAAGTTCCCACAAGATATTCAATTTATGCATAATCTTATGTTTAATATCTCGAAAAATAGATACAAATTGATTATTGCCATGTAGCAATATCTCCGGAAGAGTATCTAAAAGTATATTTACAAGATATTTAGACCATGCAGAAGTAAAAAACCAAGGCATATAGGTTTTAAACAGTTCCCATTTTGAAAAAATACTATCTATTCGATAGATCCTATACATCTCCTGTTTCTTAACACGTTCATTAAAACGCGATGATGGTATAATTTTATGTTCTTCTTTAAATGAAATTGAAAGGGTACTCCTTCCATCTATGCCTTTTTTTCTAATTATGTTTTTTGAACTTTCGGTTACAAGCCAATCTTGAATACGATGAAGCATTTCCTGGTTCTTATTGGGAAATATTTCGGATAGTAAATCATCTTGATAAGATCGAGTTTCAATAAGACCCATGTTTGAACTAAAACCCTTTTTAAGGTACTGATCGAGGTTGTTTTCTTCTGAATCGGATCTATTGATAAAAGGTTCACAATAAGTTTTTTCAAAATTGACTATTTGTTTTTTTGTTAAAGGCGTTGTATAAATCTCTTCAATCGAGGAAAGATATCTTTTGTCACGAACGAATGGATTCAATCGAGTTAGTAATTTGAAGGATCTGTACAAGTCATAGATTAATACAAACGTTTGGTCACCACTTTGTTTTCGTTGTAAATATTTAGGTAAGAATATGTTAGATACTTGTGATTGGATGAACGAAATAGTATCTTTATCTAAGTGAACGGGTCCTATTTCATCAATAGGCAAAGAAGATAGATTGGTGTGGATGGACAAAAAATTGAATAATTGTCCATACGTAAGATTCTTCCTTTTTATATGAATCCTTTCCATATAAGAAGGTAATCTCTTCTTATAATTTGACCGAGGATGATGCAAATAATCAAAAAATTGGAGCGTATTTGCTCCGTGAAAAGAAGCTCTCAATGAGCTCTGATCAGATAGTTTCGCGGGATTCAACCAATTGTCTCCATCGTTGGATATCGTCGAAAAATCAGTGTTATCGAATGATTCCATGCGATTATTTTCATAATTGAATAAGTCAATAATCAATGGATTAATCGGTATCTCATTCGGAATAAATGGTGCAATTGTTCTTTCATCGATCAATAATTTTGATCTTTGTGAAAGATTATAGTCATATAAAAGAAAGGGTTTATATTTTTTTAAATGAACGATTAGAGCACCAATTGGCTCCAACAACTCATTTAATTGTAGATAATTAAGACTTTTGAGCTTATGAAAGCGAAAATCCAAAATAGAAATGAAATTATTGAACTTATAATTGAACTTCGAAATTATATTGAAGTTCGAATTTAAGATCTTTACAATATTTTCAGAGAGGGAAGAAAACTTTGAATAATCTTTTTTGTTGGGAATTACAGACCAACCAATTGAATCTTTATTAGTACATGATTCAATTGGATCAAACACTATTTTGAAATAGTTTTGTTTAGAAACAAAATGTTTCCAATATTTTATAAAGTATTCGGTCTGATTGGACCATTTGTACACATTCAAATTCCGATTTATATTTTGATTCGTTCGAATAATAAAATGTTTGAACCATTCTCTCTGACTTTTTCTCCAATTTGATGAATGACGGCCAATTGTATCTTTCGTTACATTATGAAAACTTTCATTTTCTATCCAATTTGTTCGAATTTGATCCTTTAAATTGCGACTGAACCTGTTCATAAAATAGAATCTGTTGAATGCATTTGCCGAATATACAACAATCTTATATCGAATCGATTCATACCAATTAAAAGCTTCAGTTCTATAACAATTAAGAGGGGTTTCGATCTCCAAGCGATTTTTTAAATAGCTTTGGCTCAATTCTTTGTTGATTATTTGATCTAAACATTCATCTTCTTTACCAGTAATATTGAGTAGAACCCATAAAGATTGATTCTTCAATTTATCCCTGTGGTTGAAGATCCGATTGAATCTCAACGATCCATTCTCATTGAGTTCATATAATAGATTCATGTGATGATCAATATCAAGGGAATTCTTATCATGAACCTGGCTAGGCTTAGTTATTGATAGAATGAATTGATCTGTTATTTTCAGAACGATTTTTTTCGTTTTTGATCTCAAATTGTTGTGCAATATGTACTGTCCTTGCTTTCTAATAATATTACATCCGGGATCTGATGAAATAGTACAATTTGAGGAAGGATTTTCGATTTGAAAATATGTTTTGATCTTCCATAAATAAACTATCCTATTCATTAATGAATTGGATTTTGAATCCCTGAAATCCTGGAAAAAAACATCTTGTTGCCTTTTAAAGAATCTTTTAAATAAGTTGAAATCTTCAATGGACTTCTTAGTAGCACTAGGACCACCCATACACGGTTCATCTATTGGCAATATGTTAAAAAAAGAATAACGAATTGATTTTGTAAAATTATCAATGAATCTTTTCCTTTCCTTTGGAAAGGAATTATCTTCCATATATCTTTGATCTTCTTTAAATAATTCTTTCGCCCAAGAGATTGGAGAATATTCTGATAAACACTTTGAGGACAAATCTGATTCTCTTTTTGTTTGTTCTCTTTCAATAGGAGAAAGATCCCAAAGAATTGATCTTTCTCTTCGTTGCTCAATCTCCGTTTTATTTCTTGTGAATGGATCTTCACAAAGATCTTTTTCAGGTTCCCAATACCCATTTTTGGTTGAATTTATAGTTGAATCGATCTTCAAATTGATATCTTTCTTATCCTTCTCTGAATGAGTTTCGCCCGGTCCTTTATTTTCCGAGATAATCTCATCCTTCTTGTTCATGTTCCTGTCATATCCTGAATTGAAACTAATGGGATTGGAATGCTCTATGGATCGATTGTAAGATCTTTTCAATTGGAACGACAGGAAAAGATGAGGAAATATCAACCAATTTTTAGTGAAAGGTTTTAAATATTCTTCCGATGTTTCATTTCCAAGTTCCATAAAGTTTATATGTATAGGAAAGAGTTTCATCAAATAGAAATTTTTTCTCTCAATCATACTACTTTTATGATTGAAGCGATATGTAAGGACCGATAATGTAAGTACTATCACACCTTTTATCAAAAAATATGGATTGCTTTTGCGTAGATCGCGTAAAAGCAACGTACTGACAATTCTAAGGTCAAAGAGCTTTATAAGGCGCTCTCGATGCGAAAGGATTTGAATTAAAAATCTCACCAAATTGGATTCGGTCCATTGATTGCATAGAAATTGATAGCTTTGTATCTCCTCCAATTTCACTATCCAGGATCTGTTTTTTTTCATTTTTTTTTTTACCCCCCCCCTTTTTTTTTTCATCCCAATTAATGGAATATATAAACTAATATTGATTTAATATAATTGAAAGATTGTGTCAACTAATATGGATTTAATATAATCGGAAAAATCGTGTCAACTAATATGGATTTAATATAATCGGAAAAATCGTGTCAACTAATATGGATTTAATATAATCGGAAAGATCGTGTCAACTAATATGGATTATATATAATCGGAAAGCTCGTGTCAACTAACCAATACCATTATACTAAATGGATAGTAAATATACCAAATGGATAAAATCCATTCCGTTTTTTCTCTTATTTTATGGGCGAACGACGGGAATTGAACCCGCGCGTGGTGGATTCACAATCCACTGCCTTGGTCCACTTGGCTACGTCCGCCCCGTAAAAACAAACCAATTGTCTCTATCCACGGTCATTTCTTACAAGAAGAATCAATTTGATAGGTTAATGAACTAATGTTTGTATGTAGGTCGACGACCCCTGACAGGGGATCAGAGCAAGATCGATGACTAGCTCCTAACCAACTCTCGAACAAGTTGTTCAGCCCAGCCTTGGACCTCTGTAAAATGTCTGTTTACAATATTTGACATGAATCAAATATGAGAGAATTTGATTGGGTCCCGAATCACCCAATTTAAGATCCGAGTCTATACTCATATTATAGAATGACTATGTTTATGATCTTTATCCAGCATCCATGGCTGAATGGTTAAAGCGCCCAACTCATAATTGGCGAACTCGCGGGTTCAATTCCTGCTGGATGCAGAGGAACTGCCCATATCCATTATTTATGGAATGGGAAGAAGGATGAGGAGTAACAACAAACATGAAATTGAACAGTACCAAACCTTTCATTTTTTTTTTGAAAGGCTTGGTACTGTTCAGTTAAGCAATACACAGTAACAATCCATCAGAATA